CAGTTATGTAGGCGCCAACTCCCAGTTCTTTCTCTTCTTTCTTTTTGATTTTGACTTGGTTGGCAGGGTCAGGGCCTTTCTCGCTGGGCGAGCGCATCCGATTCTAAAGTCCTTTCCTAAACCACTTCCCGTTCAGTTGCTGAAAGATAGAGAGAAGGCTTTCTAAATGAGATTGAGTTCCACGAATATGCAGGCTAGAAAGATGCTATTTGCTGCTATTCTATCTATTTGTGCATCAAGTTCGAAGAAGATCTCAATCTATAATGAAGAAATGATAGTAGCTTGTTGTTTTACTATCTTTCAAACAGTAGACTTTTCCACCATTTTTGCTTGTGCTAGTGTCCCCAGAAATTCTTGGATTTCTCGCAATATGAGATTGAATGCCATAACTCTTATTCGTATTTTCTTTTTGAGTGCTGTTGGGAAATCTGCACAGATAGGATTGCATACTTGGTTACCCGATGCTATGGAGGGGCTCCCTCCAGTATCCGCTTTGATTCATGCAGCTACTATGGTAACAGCTGGCCTTTTCCTAAATCTTCCTATGATGGCCCTCCGAGAGCGTGGAATTGATTTAAATCGTTCTCCGCCCCGGGATATGCCAGATTTGAATCTTTCCCCAGACCCATGGGAAGACGAGGAAACCCCCCCTTTTTTTCCTATGGTTTCTCCGAACGCGACCCCTCTACCACTAGAGGAACAGCGAGATATTGAACGGCTCGTTCGATTTGAACGCGGGCTGATACGTCGGGCAACCCTTTTTTTAAAGGAAAATGCCTACTGCCCCCGGCCAGAAGATGTAACTTTTGTGATCGATAATTTTCTATTCGACAGGGATATTTTTGACTTTCCCGGTTTTTATCTTTCCTTTTCCCAAAAAGATTCTCCTCTATTTGCGGAGTTCTTGGAAGAGTGGGAACTCTTCCTCGACAATTCGGACGCATTACTAGCGAATGTGATCCCCCTTTAGTCTTAATAAGAGGAGGTAGAGTGAAAGATTCGCCAGGTGTGAAATCCCATTGTATTCGAGGAGTCAAGGATTTGTTGGGAATTCCGGATCGAAGAAAAGGGAGATCAAAATATGGTGCAGAAAAACCAAAATCGATATGAATGGAAGATGCTTTTGAATAGGTAGTTAATGGAGAAAGAGAACTCAATCTATAATTTCCACTCCATCTAAAACCCCAAGTACGGCATTAGCAATTGAAGAGCTTAGTTAGAATGGGTGGAACTACTCGAACTGGCTCGATAAAGTCTGGGAGATTAGATAAGCTTTGATATTCTTTTTACTGAAAATGCACCGAAGGCAACTGCCATTGAAACTATATAGCTTTCTATATAGGCTGCAGGGAATGCATGGCAGGGAACTTCTATAAGGCACCTTCCTAAGCAACTTATCTAACTTCCACAGCTTATCTATAGTCTTCCATTCCACGGCTTAGCCATAGGAAAGAAGAGGTTATGCATACGAAAGTACTCTTTAGCCTAGCACTCCAACAGTATGGGCTTCTTTTTTGTCTCCCACTAGATAGCTAGCAGAAAGAATGGCAAGACGAAAGAAAGGCTTAGGATAGCTAATGACAGGGAGAGGGAGGAAAACAACTTCTGGCTCGCAAGAAAGGTTTCAAGGAGGACTCAAGAAAGGTGCTTAGTCTGACAGTATGAATGTCCTAGTCTTAATGTTTATGTTTTAATATGGGCACATACTAGAAACTGAGCCTGGCACATCAAAACTTTCTTCTCTTTGCACTTTCAATTAGCACCCTTCCATGAGCCCTCACAGATGCTGGTCATTCAAAGTTGGTCACTTAAGCAATTGTGAGTAGCGTATTTTGCTGTTTTTTAGTTTCGGGCTGTCCCAGAGCTTAGAGCTCTAAACAGGGTTGCCTGGTGGTTCAGGCAGGATTGAATCCTAAAACGGAAGAGCCGATGTAGTGTTCTTCTTCCGGTCAAGCAGTGTTGACCTCTCACCCCTATCCTTCTCAGAGCTGCCACGGGAGTGTTAGGCATTTCTTTTATGTCTTTCTTGTTTAGGTGTGTAAGACCTGGTCATTCTCTAAACCGTAGGTGTCTTAATGTGTGCAATGCTGCTGTAGTATCTTTGTCTTGGCTTTTACCGGATTCTATCTGCTGGGTTCTTTCCTGTGATCCGTTCAATGGCAAGCGATCTTTCGTAAAAAGCACGAAGAAAGGGGTTAGCTAGGCCACCCGCCGATCAGGGTTTCCATCCTAGAAGAAAAAGACAAGTAGTCAAGCAAGGGCTAAGGGGAAGCCCTGTACAGTAAGAGGAAGTCCAGTCTTCTTTTTCATGCCCACCAGGCCAAAGAAAAGTCAAATGAGCGAGGAAGGTTATAGCAAAGCACGAAATAGAATCTATATGAGCGTCATTCTTTCAGCGGGGGTTGCTAATGCTAATACCAGAGGAGAGTAGTTCCCCAGCGACGATAGGTGATATCTGTGACCAGCCCCGGCCCCGGATCACATCCTTCACCCGCTCCTAACCTTGAAAGTAAGAGACTTTCTCCTTATCCAATTCCCTTGGGCGCTACAAAGTATCCTACTCCAACACTTGGGAATGGAAGCAAGACTCCTTCGGAATGATTGACTTTAGCCCTTTCCCCTGGGAGCACATCCAAGACTCAAAATATGAACTTCGAATAAAACCTAAAATTTCGGTCTTGCAGCAGCAGCAGAAGAGTTCGCGGATCACCTATTTAATAAAGATTCAAATAACTTCCCGCTGCTGAAAGATCCCCATCAAATGCTACATCCGAAGCAACTATAAGTCGATCTGCCAAACAAAACTCCCCTTTATAGAAGGGTTTCACCCCAAGCTCCTTTAGAGCAAGGCTTTTCCGGCTTTACTGACTTAGCTGAATAATCCGCTCTAGCAACTCTTGGTCAAGCTGTTTTCATCTACTTATACTTAGCTTCGGTATTGTACCCAAGAGAATCTGAATCAGAAAAAGTACCTAGACCTGGATCCAAGATCACGATATCCGGAATCAGTGTTGGAGGTCGATTCGGATACCCCACCCTTATTATAGAGTTTGGCACTCAAGGCATCTGTCTACGGGCAACAGGCTGAAGGAAGTAGGCAAGTCTGTATTAAAACAAGCACAAGCGAGGCATGGGATGGCCTTCCTATTCAAACTCTTGATGTAGGGGTTTCTCTCTCAATTAACAAGCCCAGGGATCACAGATGAGATCTAACCTAGTGGTTTCGCTTTCATTCATTAACTATACGAAGATCTTCTTTCTTACCTACTAGATCGATTGAAAGAAGCCTTCGGGTTACAGTCAACTCATAAAAGACTCTCCTAAGGAGATATTCTTTCTATCCATAAAAAGAAAGCGAGAAGAGAAATGACTGTGCCATTCTTTCACATCACTCTTATCAGTCTTAGATGCACCAAAAAGGCTCTCCAAGGCCGATCCTTGGGCAGCAAAAGTGACAACGGGCGAAGTAGGGAATATGGGATGGGCCATCTTCAAAGGGGCGAGTGCAGTCACTCAACCAACGCCTTTCAAGCAATATCTTAAGTAGGGCTCTTAGGCAGCAATAGAAATGACTCTGACAACCTGTCTCAATCTTTACCTCTCCTGGATCAAGAAAGACCTCTTCTTCTAATTAAAATGTTTGATCTCTGGGGAGTTTTCAAGCCAATCTATCAGTTTCTTTTCTTTCAAGTGAAGCAAGGCTACAACCTTCGACTTTGGTTGTTTGGCCCGCTTCTGCAACACCTCTCTCGTCAAACGATGCGTAGGGAGAGCCTCCCAAGTTGGATCAAAAGACATCCCTTGGTACAACGGAATATCCCTGACCCGCGGTACATACCGCAACATTAGATCCTTCAGACACCCTTTCATGTCCGAGACCACCTCTGTCACGGCTTCGATATCATCAACAGGACTGATAATGGATGTCAAAGTCGATTTTCGGACTCGCTTGGCTAAGACAATAATCTTAGACAAGGAGAAGAACGACAAATAGAATTGCACAAAAAGATCAGCTTCCGTAATCTCAATCTTATATGGAAAGATGGGATGAGACGAGGGTAACCGCTCCTAATGAGAGACACTGGCACTGGTAGCAATTCGGGTTTCACCTTATCGCCAGCATAGGCCTTCTGCAAAGAGGCCGCACACTGCTTTAAATACAAAGCAACGTGCAACCACCCTGATTTCCGACCTAGCCCCTCCGGTCTTGCCAATGAGCTTGTCAACCGAGTCTCAGTGCTTTGGATATTGAACGAATCTACTCTCTGAAATTTCTATGAAAGAGAAGGCCGGCTAAAAAGGTGTGCAATGCAAGGGTCTGAAAGAGTTCACGCCGCTTTGCAAGCAAGTTGATTAGCTAACAACTTCCAGCGGCCTCGGTTCCACTCAAGGATCTCTCTCACGAGAGGCAGTAAGAGCTTCACTATAGCAGTCAAGCAGTGATAGCTCTACAGTATACCTTTATTCATGTATTTGGCTCCCTGAGCCACCATTTCGTTCGCCCTTCCCGAGCCGCCTAACCCAAGTAGCTGTCGGCCGTTCTATCATTCGAATCTTCCTTCCTCCCGTCTTGCTGGATCCTGTACCTGCTCATCACTGTGCTCTTGGTAAGGGGGCTCTAGTCTCGGAAGTTTCCTAGCATTGGAGTTTGGTCTCTCAGTCGTTCATTCTTCAAGGCATAATCTTTCGTGACAAGCGGAGGAGCAGGCAACAAGAGCAAGTAGAGTGAAAGTCTCCTCATGGGCCAAACAGGAAGAGGTTTAGGAATAAGTAAGAAAGCAGCAAATCCTTACTCGAAGAGAGGGAGAGATAGTTTATGATCGAAGACCACGAACTTTAGGAATGGGGTCAGTGCAAAGCAGAAGATGAATTCATTGGTGGAATGTCAAATCGTGAAAGCAAAGTGAGTCTTAAGTCTACGCAACTAATGGTAGCTCCACCATTTCATGCACTTCTCTTCGGCTCATTAAGAGCGGGATCCGGGGTAAGAAAGTAAGATTGAACTACTGAATAAGAGAAGCATTGTGATTTCCTTGAAAAAAGGACTTTAGCGTCTCATTGCGGAAGCAGAAGTTCAATCATTCCTCATTCACTTCTAGGGCTTGGGTTAGAGAGGGGGGAATAGATTAAATAAATAAAGTCGAAGTGCAGTTCCTATTTCTCAGCTCAGATTAGAGCACCAGGCAAAGGAGTAGGAGCAGCCGCTGGAGAACCACCATAGCCATCCATGGAAGTAAGAATAGCAGCAGAAGTAGTAGTAGGAACATGGGCACTGGAAAAAGATTCAATCGATCCAGCTCTGATAACAAAGCTGTAGGCAAGCCTTAGGACCATCCATACCTCTAAGCCCGAGACTTTTTCCCGGAGCGCATCACAGAATGCTTTGTGAATAGCCCTCTCTGTTTCATACCGATACCTGTCAGATTCCATAGCTAATGAATCTCTTTCTTTTTCAACTCTTTCCCGTCACGCAAGAAGATTTTCTTGCACAAACCTAGTAGTTATTTGTCCTGCCGATCTTGGGTGAACTGATGACACTGATGCTCCAAGACCAAGAGTTTTCACAGCCAAAGCTATTGAAGCTGCTCCCTCCCCTTCACTTTCATTCTAGCTTTCTGCTCTTCAAGAGTAAGATTGGTTCTTAGAGCTAGGAGTTGCCTTTCACAGTGAGATAGCCGACTTACTATGATTTGATGGCATTCTATCTAATAAAGACAAAGAAAGTAGGAAGTAATGAAAGAATGGATTGAAATCTTAATAAAGATGGACCACTGGCCGCCCGAGGCCTAATCTCTTTCACTGAAGCTTAGCCCTTTTTTGAGGCGTAAAAAGTTTCAATTGAGAGTATACTCCGAGGACGAAAGGAGAACTTATATCGAATGAGAGATAAAGGACGGATGAAACGAAAAGGAAAGAGCGGAAAAAGAAGAGCAGCAAGACCAGATACCAGAGAATCAACCAAAACTGGGAAATCAACAGAAGAAGCAGAAGAAAGAAGCTCGACCAGGGGTTTCAAACGAAACTGATTGACAACCAAGAGATTCTTTTCCTCAACAGGAAGAGAATGCGGTAGCTCAGTAGCAGCGAGAGAGGAGTGAAGCTCAGTCATATACCCTCGGATATAGTTCGTATTCTACTCTTCGATCTATCTTCCGGTTAAGATAAGGAAAACGGGGAATCTACTAAACGAATAAGTGTGCAGTATTTCATTATTCTCTGAACTTCTTTAAAGCATCAAGTAAGTAAACTTTTTCTTCTTCCTAGCATCTCTGGGCTACCCGATCCATCAGTAAACGAAAGGTCGAAAGTCGAAGTTTCCCGACCATTGAGATCTTACTTTGATTTTGATACGGAAAATCTCTAACCATAGAAATAATAAATACGGCTTGATGCCCCGAGTCAAAAACGAATTGATTTCGTAGTTGAAAAACAGCCATCTCGGTATAACCTGCTTCAGTTGCTTTTGCTTTGTGCTCTTCTCTTCTTCCTGACCCTGAAATGTGGGAAGGTAGTCTATGTTAACCTGGCCTCTGTGAGCCTTTTTTCCTTCTGGTCTAGTGGCATAATGCTATGCCTTCTCATATATCAATCGAATGTTAGACCTCATCTCATCAAGAAATAGCATAGACTCACCCTTAAGACTATCAGTTCCTTGCTTTCCCCTGTCCTGGGGCTTTGTTTGACTGACTTGCTTTCGTGCTTGATGGAAGATAGGTGTCAGGCTCATAAGGTTTATCCTATAATAAAGAAAATAAGGTGAAAACTCGTCATCAAGGTGGTTTTCTTTCTAGTTCTACTGTCGAAGAACTCAATTGCTTAATCTAAGATGTAAGATTGAATGTAAATGCTAGAAGTTTGCTTTTTTCATACAGCAGTCACCAAAGCAGCTTTTCCAAACCCCTCTATGTCAATATCATGAAATGCAGCTCGTGTAAATCGACTGTTATAACTCATCCCTATATCTCTTCCTAATCCAATTCTTTCTAATTCATTCTTTTCCTTCGTCTGATTCCACTTCTTTTCCTAATCCAAATCTCAGTCTTTCTTTTAGAGTGATTAGCTACGTCATGCCTTGCAGCTCTGCCCCTAGCTTCCTATCCCCTTACTGGTTTAGCTTCTTCTAACTACTTGCATGGGATTACTATACCCTTCCTTTAAGCCTGGGATGGGACTTCATTCAAATAGCTCTTCAACACGAATCACCTCTCCCGGTTACCCAGATCACATTCCACGATTATCTGTTTAGATTCATTGGAAACTACAGGTTTTCCTCCCTCTGGACCTATTAACCTCACTAACCCCCCTTTAGAGTCAGTTGGATCAGAACCAGCAACAGATCCTACTATTAGTTTATGGTCTCTGCCTTTCTTTACTATGTTCCTATCTATGGATCTCGTGTACAAAAATAAGAAAAAGAAATAGGCTGGTTTAAGGACGGAAGCTCCCGAACCCCGTCGCTCGTCTTATGGAGACGTGTGTGTGCCAGGGGAATGGAGGGCAGTGGGGAGATAAGCTCTTTTGAGCTACAGTTTATGCATATTCCTAGATTGCGGATCTACTATTGGAAGCTCCTGTTTTCGCTGTCTACTCTCTATATGGGCCCCTATACCAGTTTTAAGGGATGACACCTAAGGCTGAGTCAGTTTGCAAAGGGGACACTAGTTTAAGGATTTTTCAATGCGCCCCATTCCCTTCCACAACCGGACCGGACTCCTTTATTATCCTATAAATCAAGCCTTCGCCAGTGGCTCATAATCTTCCACTTAGAATCTTGTATACGGAAGAATCTCGGCTTAAGCGCGCATAGGGCATTAGCCTTTGGTCCTAGCCGACGTTGAAACAGATCCTTAATGACTGGCGTCAAGGGCAACCTTCCCACGGTATCTCTTGATACGCTTACCCGACGTGCTTTTTTTCATCTTATTGCTCTTGCCGCGCTTATTCTTCTGGTTAACGCGCCCCGCTAATAACTTAAAGACCACGTTCAATCAAGCTAAAAGCTAGTCGACCTCCTTACTTCTTTACCGCTCCTGCCCTTACAAGTCACGACCAAAACTGAGTTCTTAGTACTTTTCCTTCATATCTTCTCCCTCTCTCTCCTATCTTGAATCCCTCATTAGAACGCATGCTCGTTTGATGAAAGATCGCAGGTGTGGCTCCTTCCTATGGTCTCTACTGCCAACTCGTTTCACTCCAGTTTACCGTAGCAACTACAGCAAGCTGACTAGCTCCCTGGCTCGTATGACTAGCTCGCTTACTTTACTTTCACTCAACAGCCTAGCTCTAACAAGCCAACTCCGTTCCTAGTTTCGCTACCCTGCTTTAGCCTCCCCCCTTATAACGAGCAAGTAAGTATACTAGCCGAGCTAGCCGCATTCCTAGTTACTACTTAGTAGCCTTATTTCACTTACAGCTATCTAAGACATTCAGGGGCTGTGTAACTGCTGTTAGAACGCGGATGTCGAAAAGTGAAGATTGGTTCTGTGCCAGGTCATGGTGATATGCTGGATTGGATAAAGGGTTGTTTCGTCGATAGCATTATCTGATGTGGGATGCGTAGTAGCTGTTGTCACAGTAGGGGTCCCTAAGGCGGGAATTGTCCATAGCGTTGATTGCTCTCCTTGTTCTGCTCTCATATAAATAGCTTGAACCACCTTTCGCTAACCTATTGGGTAACCGGGAGAGTGAGTTTGTATGCCTGTTGGGTCTTTTCCTGGCTTTCTCACTAGGCAAATTAGAAAGTCGATGCTCATATAACTGCATTTTGATACTCTCACTTTTCCCTTCGATGAGCTGATCTTGAATTGAAAAAGTGATAGCTTATATAACTGCATTTTGATACTTTTTTGAAGACGAGAAAGAGTTAGCAAAAGCACTTTTCATCTTTCACAATAACCATGGCATTCGATGCAGCCTAGTCTTCCACCGTCTTTGTCCGCTGATGTAATGGGCATGCTCCTAAATCCCTGCATTCCTGTCAACGCTTCAGTCTTTCCGATTGTCTGGTTCTGCTCGTGATGGAGAATGACATGCAAGCATTAAACAACCTCCGTATTAGCCGGGGGAAGTCACCGAAAGCTCTGACTCGGATGAGGTGGCTTCTTGTCTCTTTCTTTGAGATACGATAACAGAAAATAGGGAGTTGGAAAAGCTGCTAAGGGACCCACCAACACAGGTATTTCAAGAGGTGCAGGAGCGTAAAGCCACTCTACTATCAGCTTAGAGCATGGAATGGGGGTTCTCCGGGGAAGGCTTTCGTAACCAATTTACATTTCCTTGGCTCAGGTTATTCTCAACTCATCTTATGCGCTTTTGAAGGAACTCCAGTCAAAGACTGAGAAGAAGCTAGTGACGAGTGCTGCTATTGCTTATGGGTTTTTCTTCTTATACAAAAGAGTCCCGATGCCTATTTCTACTTCTAAGACAAGTAGGAGCGTCGGAGAAGTCATTACTTGAAAAGTCATCTCTCTCTTTCCTCACCTTTGAAATGGAGCTTGAGCTGCTAATCACTCAATACCCTCTGTTCTTCTTGCTCAAGAAAGTTCATGATTGAAGGCAGCTATTACCAGACATTTGTAGAACATAGCCTCTCACTCACATACCCTATTCTCTGGGCTTCCAGAATTCATTGTTCTCTCTTGAAAGGTAGGAGTGCGTGGGGCATCCCCAATGACTGTTCCTGGAGTTGGAGGAAATTGCTGAACTTGAGGGGCACTATGAGACCTTTCATCAGGTCCAAAGTGGGTAATGGGGAAGGTACTTTGGTTCGACAATCGGAAATCGCTGGCGGTTGGTCCGGAAAGACATGGGACTTTTTGGGCGTAAAAGTCCTTCTCTTACTGTTGAAGAAAGCGAGAACGGAGAGTACTAAACAAATAGAAGACACCCACTTAGCAGAAGCCATAGATCTTACCAAACTATGTTCTAAAGAGAGTCTGTTTTCTGGCTACATAGTCTGTTTTGAGCGCCCATAGATGTCGAACCTCTTGAACAGCTTCCA